GGGTGGGATGGCGGAACGAACCAAGAACAAATTGATTTATTCTAAAAGTAACAAGGTCTTGACCCTACGAATGTAGCACGAAAGAGTCAATATTCGCCCGCGAAACCCTTAGTTTTTAGTTATTGAATTACATACAATCTACATTTTGTTTTAGCGCGATTCGATACAAAATAAATAATGTTGATCTGGTATATAAAGCTTACTCTTAACTATATAACATAACAATACTAAACTATCCTAGAATAACAAAATCAAATAATATAACAAAACAAAATAACATAATAAATTCCATTACATTACTAAGTGTATTGTGTATCATTTATTAATATTAAATATATGTGTATCCGTAGTAATATTAATGAATCATTTCATTCGCGAGGAGCCGGATGAAAAGAAACTCTCATGTCCGGTTCTGCAGTAGAGATGGAATTTAATTAAGAAAGAACCATCAACTATAACCCCAAAAGAACAAAATTTCGTAAACAACATAGAGGAAGAATGAAAGGAATATCTTGTCGAGGCAATCGTATTTGTTTCGGCGGATACGCTCTTCAAGCACTTGAACCCGCTTGGATCACGGCTAGACAGATGGAAGCAGGACGAAGAGCAATGACACGATATGCGCGTCGTGGCGGAAAAATATGGGTACGTATATTTCCCGACAAACCTGTTACAGTAAGACCCGCAGAAACACGTATGGGTTCGGGGAAGGGGGCCCCCGAATATTGGGTATCCGTTGTTAAACCGGGTCGAATACTTTATGAAATGGGCGGAGTATCAGAAACTGTAGCCAGAGCAGCTATTAAAATAGCTGCGCGCAAGATGCCTATACGAACTCAATTCGTTATTGAGGGATAGGGATGCAGAAATTAAAAGATAAGGTGATGATGAAAAATAGAAGTTTATTTTTTTATAGACAGACAATATTTCTTTTTATTTCTTTTTTATCCTTTGCAGCAAAATAACAGATTAAAATAAAAATGATATGATTCAACCTCAGACCCTTTTGAATGTAGCGGATAATAGTGGAGCTCGAAAATTGATGTGTATTCGAGTCCTAGGAGCTGGTAACCAACGATATGCTCATATTGGTGACGTTGTTGTTGCCGTAATCAAAGAAGCAGTACCAAATATGCCTCTAGAAAGATCAGAAGTTATTAGGGCTGTAATTGTGCGTACATGTAAAGAACTCAAACGTGACAACGGCATGATAATACGATATGATGACAATGCCGCAGTTGTTATTGATCAAGAAGGAAATCCAAAAGGAACTCGAGTTTTTGGTGCGATCGCTCGGGAATTGAGACAGTTGAATTTTACTAAAATAGTTTCATTAGCTCCCGAGGTATTATAAATACTAGTAGTATATTAAATAAACTATGATATAGCGGGGTATCTGGAATGGGTCAAGTCAATTAGTAGATTGTGTATCACGCATATACTTTTAATTAATTTAATTAATATAAATAAATTTCATTATTTTTTATTAAAATAATAAATAAACATGTTTATTATATAAAAATTAGGGGGTACCAATAATTATAGTTCGCCATGGGTAAGGATACTATTGCCAATATAATAACTTCTATAAGAAATGCTGACATGGATAAAAAAAGAACGGTTCGAATAGCATCTACTAATATTACCGAAAACGTTGTAAAAATACTTCTACGAGAGGGTTTTATCGAAAACGTTCGTAAACATCAGGAAAGTAACAAATGTTTCTTGGTTTTAACCCTACGACATAGACGGAATCGAAAGGGAATATATAGAACTATTTTAAAACGTATCAGCCGACCCGGTCTACGAATCTATTCCAACTATCAACAAATTCCTAAGATTTTAGGTGGAATGGGAATTGTAATTCTTTCGACTTCTCGAGGTATAATGACAGATCGAGAAGCTCGACTAGAAAAAATCGGGGGAGAAATTTTGTGTTATATATGGTGATCTTACACCCCTTCCTCCTGTTATCTTAATTTTATCTCTAACTTCCCTTGTTGGAAAAAGAGAGTAAAAATAAATTATATAATCCTTTCTCCATTAGTTGATACTTCAAGAGGCTTACCTCGAATAAAAGACTAAAATTAATTCATGAAGGTTTAATTATTGAATCGCTTCCCAACGGTATGTTCCGGGTCCTTTTAGATAATGAAGATCTAATTCTAGGTTATGTTTCAGGGAGGATACGGCACAGTTTTATATAGATACTACCATGAGATAGAGTCAAAATTGAAATAAGTGGTTATGATTCAACCAGGGGACGTAGAATTTTTATAGAATTCACAAATTCAAACTATTAGGTGATTTTTTAAACATTCCTTTCATAGGGATACAATTTGAAGTTAAAAAAATCAAGAAACTTATTTATTTTTTTTTTTTTTTTCACGGAGTAGATTCAGAATTAAGGTAAGGAATGAGAAATATGAAAATAAGAGCTTCCGTTCGTAAAATTTGTGAAAAATGTCGACTTATCCGTAGGCGTGGACGGATTATAGTGATTTGTTCCAATCCGAGACATAAACAGAGACAAGGGTAATCTTTCTAAACTAAATAAAGAATTTTCTAAAGGAAAAAGAAGGACCCGTGTAAAAGAATCTGTTTTAACATGAAATGGATATCTCCGTATCTTTCCGTATATTTCTGACTCATATTTATGAGATGATAAAATATGACAAAACCTATACCAAGAATTGGTTCGCGTAAGAATGGGCGTATTGGTTCACGCAAGAATGGACGTAGAATACCAAAAGGTGTTATTCATGTTCAAGCAAGTTTCAACAATACCATTGTAACTGTTACAGATGTACGAGGACGAGTAGTTTCTTGGGCCTCCGCGGGTACTTCTGGATTCAAAGGCACAAAACGAGGGACACCCTATGCTGCTCAAGCGGCAGCCATAAATGCTATTCGTACGGTGATTGATCAGGGCATGCAACGAGCAGAAGTTATGATAAAAGGCCCCGGTCTCGGAAGAGATGCAGCATTACGAGCCATCCGTAGAAGTGGTCTACTATTAAGTTTCGTGCGCGATGTAACACCTATGCCACATAATGGATGTCGACCCCCTAAAAAAAGACGTGTGTAAAAATAAGAATTAAATGGATTTCAAGAGAAATAAATAATTCAATGATCTGATTAAATAACAATATTTAGTATGGTTCGAGAGGGAGTAGGAGGGTCCACTCGAACATTACAGTGGAAGTGTGTTGAATCAAAAATAGATAGTAAGCGTCTTTATTATGGTCGTTTCATTCTGTCCCCACTTATGAAAGGTCAAGCCGATACCATAGGTATTGCCATGCGAAGGGCTTTACTTGGAGAAATAGAAGGAACATGTATCACACGCGCAAAATCTGAGAAGGTACCACATGAATATTCTACAATAGTAGGTATTAAAGAATCAGTCCACGAAATATTAATAAATTTGAAAGAAATTGTATTGAGAAGTACTCTATATGGAGTTAGAGACGCATCTATTTGCGTCAGAGGTCCCAGACACGTAACCGCTCAAGATATCATCTCACCACCTTCTGTGGAAATAGTGGACACGACACAGCATATAGCTAACCTGACGGAACCGATTGATTTGTGTATTGAATTACAAATCAATAGGGATCGCGGATATCGTATGAAACCCACAAATAACTCTCAAGATGGAAGTTACCCTATAGATGCCATATTCATGCCTATTCGAAATGCAAATCATAGTATTCATTCTTATGGGGATGGAAATGAAAAACAAGAGATACTTTTTCTAGAAATATGGACAAACGGGAGTTTAACTCCTAAGGAAGCACTTTATGAAGCTTCTCGTAATTTGATTGATTTATTTATTCCTTTTCTACATGCGGAGGAAGAGGGCATTAATTTCACGGAAAATAAAAACAGGTTTACTCTATCCCCTTTTACCTTTCAAGATAGATTAACTAATTTAAAGAAAAACAAAAAAATAATTCCATTGAAATTTATTTTTATTGACCAGTTAGAATTGCCTTCCAGGGCCTACAATTGTCTCAAAAGATCCAATATACATACATTATTGGACCTTTTGAGTAATAGTAATAGTCAAGAAGACCTTATGAGAATTGAATATTTTCGCATAGAAGATGTAAAACAGATATTGGACACCCTACCAGAAGCATTTCATAATCGATTTACCTAATAAAAAATTTTCATTTTAAATCCATTCTATAATAATATATATATAAATGATATATTATTATTATAGAATGAATTTAGTTTTTAATCTTCAGCACGATCCGTACATGGAATATAATCAAATTAATGTATCTAAAGTCTTGCTTCAAAGTAAATCTTCCTTAGATACTTAATACTTATGTACGGTATTTCAAAGTTTAATTGATTTAAATTTAAAAAAGACCTAAAGTGAGGGATTTATCAATAGGTAATGTTGCTCCAATACCTAACCAAAGAGCTACTACGGTACCGATAAAAAAGACTGTTGTAGCTACTGGACGACGAAATGGATTTTGGAATTTATTAACATTCTCCAAAAAGGGTACTGTCAATAATCCTGTTGGTACTGAAACCATTAAAAGAACACCCAATAACTTATTGGGTACTGTACGGAGTATTTGAAATACGGGAAAGAAGTACCATTCAGGTAATATTTCCAAAGGAGTCGCAAATGGATCCGCCGGTTCACCAATCATTGACGGTTCTAGAACCGCTAAGCCCACGTTACACGCAATAGTACCTAGAATTACTACCGGAAAAATATATAAAAGATCATTGGGCCATGCGGGTTCTCCATAATAATTATGCCCCATCCCTTTAGCCAATTTAGCTCTTAATACAGGATCATTCAAATCAGGTTTTTTTGTTATTGGGATAGGTGAATTCTTAATTCTTATGGATCCATCCCCCGAAGGAACCGGACATGATAATTTTTAATCATCCGGCTCGAGCAAGAATCAAAGGAATAATAGAAATAGATCCGTATCAAATCTATATTTCATACATATCCGTGCTATATATTAATATATAATAACTCGATGTAAGATAAGAAATGCCCGATTCAATTTTCCGAAGTTGCAATTATTCATTGAAAAGAATTAAGTTCTTACAGATAAATGCTCAATATCCAAGTAGGCTTACAAATTTGATCATGATCAAGTGCTTTTTGGATTGTCTCATGTCTTTTGATTGTTATTTATCCCCGCAACATTTCGATTTTATTACATACAAACAAAGTATTTACTTGTTACTAATAAAGTCTAGCCTCTGTTCTTCCTTAGATCCCTTATTTCACTCCGATAGTATCATAGATCTGGATCAATGCATAGGAAATGAATGCATTTCTATACTATAAATCAAATTAAAATAAGTAAGTGGAATAGATACAACATTAGGTCGTGCCACATTGTTTATTCTATGGGATCTTGCGGAGCCTACTCATACATGATCGGGTATGATCATAGAAAAAATTCTCCTCAAGTGAACCGGCATATCCCTACTATGTAGGGGGACTTACGTGGTGGTTGGATGCGGAGACACATTTTATTTGGTTGTAAATTCCAACGTGGCAGATCAAATCATATATCTGCATGGCCCAATCAATAGTTCAAGTCACACACTCCCATAATCCATCTTCTCTTCAGAGAATCCACTTCAACTATTGGTATCAAATAAGAAATACAATACTTCAGAGTTGAAGAGAGGTATCCAACCAAATAACATGTCTTATTTTTCAATAATCCATATTTGTAGCAATGAAATACAAGACTATTTTTTCTTCCTCCCCGAAATGATATATAATCAATTACAAATATATATATATGATATATTTTCTCTATAAAGGACCTGAAATACCTTGCTTACGTATCATTGGGAAGTGCATTAACATAAATACGGCAGTAAGAAGAGGCAATACAAAAGTGTGTAAACTATAAAAACGGGTCAAAGTGGATTGGCCCACACTAGCACTTCCGCGTAATAGCTCTACCAAAGGTAATCCTATTACGGGAATCGCTTCAGGTACGCCTGTAACAATTTTTACTGCCCAATAACCAATTTGGTCCCGAGGTAAAGAATAACCAGTTACACCAAAAGACGCAGTCAATACGGCCAGAATCACACCTGTAACCCAAGTTAATTCGCGAGGTTTTTTAAATCCCCCTGTGAGATACACACGAAATACGTGCAAGATCATCATTAGAACCATCATACTTGCTGACCATCGATGAACTGATCGGATTAACCAACCAAAGTTAGCCTCAGTCATTATGTATTGAACAGAGGAAAAAGCTTCTGTAACGGTTGGACGATAGTAAAAAGTCATAGCAAAACCTGTGGCTACTTGTACTAAAAAACAAGTAAGTGTGATCCCCCCTAGACAATAAAATATGTTGACATGAGGAGGAACATATTTACTAGTTATATCATCTGCAATCGCCTGAATCTCGAGACGTTCTTCGAACCAATCATATACTTTATTAGGATAGGTAACCAAAAAATAGACCCCCCCTGAGAACCGTATATGAGAATTTAACCTCGTACGGCTCAAGCAGAAACAACACAAATCAAATACGGATTTTAACGGATATGTAATAGAAAGTTCAAATTCAAATTAGCCACTTGATTCAATTTGCCCCAAAAATAACAAATAACAAAAATCCGGAATCTCTTCTTTGTGATGATAATGCCAAAAATATCAAGTTGGCTCCCTCGTTCGTCTTTTTCTTTATGTTAATTGTTAAAATAAAGGCCTCTTGAATCTTCTCTTTCCTATTATTTTTTATTTGTTCTTTTTTGTGTAATAATACAGATTGACTCTTGTTTTACTAGTTATTGATAGGAATTCCCTTGTTGAGACCCTGTCAATCAATTGACACCTCAGATTCATACTAGAACCACGATGATTTAATAAAGCCCACGCTAAACGCAAAGGTTCTGTGAGTTAAGAACCATTTGATCATCACTTATCCAATTTCAATGAATGGATGTTATTAATAATTCAAAAAATATAAAGAAATGGGTGTCCGTTGACCAAATTTAGTCTGAAGGAAGAAAAAGCGTTTAATTTATAAAATACCTATTTGCATTTTTTTTGAGTCCGGTCGCGAGGTCTGACTGAATAGTAAGTATGAATCATAGTTCAAATATTTCTTTTCTTGATCTATTCTACAATATTCATATTCCGTGCTCCAGATACTAGAATAACTATCCGACGAGGTAGAATCATCTTGATAGAGATGACAGACTATTCTCTGTATTATCAATAGGATCAATTATAACAAGTCACACACTCATATTCCGGAAATACCGAAACAAAAAAATTCCACGGTCGAACTACCAGAATGAGAAATCTGAGTCTTAAGTGCGTTTTTATTTTTTTATTAAAAAACTAGAACTAGGACTTTATAGTCCTTAGGAACCTAATTCATTGAAATTCCATCCAATAAAACGGATGAATTATAAATTTCCAAAATGATAGATAGAAATATTGCAAACAGAGCCATTGCGACCCCCATAAGTGGTGTAGTTCCCCAGCCCGGAGCTACTTTACCATATTCCGAATTCAATGGTTTCAATAAACTTCCTATATTAGTTTGTCTTGGCCTAGATTTAGAACTATCCTCAACGGTTTGTGTAGCCATAAATCTTATTTAATGATTGGTTAAGGTCTGTTGACTTTGTATACCATTTGGTTGTAATTGTAAATAAACGATCTTATCGTAGATCCATTGTGATCCTTAAATTATCTAGAAATGGAAACAGCAACCCTAGTCGCCATCTTCATATCTGGTTTACTTGTAAGCTTTACTGGGTACGCCTTATATACCGCTTTTGGGCAACCCTCTCAACAATTAAGAGATCCATTCGAAGAACACGGGGACTAATTGAAGTAATGAGCCTACCAATGGTAGGCTCGTTACTTCAAATTAAGATGATCAAAAATCATTTTTTAGTCGGAACCTTAGGTGGTTCTCGAAAAAAGATAGCGAAAAAAATTATCCCTAAAGTCGAGACTAAGAGAAATGTATAAACCAATGCTTCCATAGATTTGATCGTGGTTTACAATTATAGCTTCCACACCTATTCATTTTGGATCATTTACTATAGTAAAGAAAGGGAAAGAATTAAAGATGGCGATTCAATCAAGTCACGATTTTTCTGGTACCTTATGTCATCAAAATGTCATCAAATAAAAAAAGTGGAGACGAAAGATACCAGAGTAATATTCTATCAGACTACTTGTCTTCTTGTAGTTGGATCTCCAAGCTTTTGGAATGCTCCAAATTCTACTTGAGAATCCAAATCTGGATCAATACCAGCAAAAACATCTCTGAACAAGGTTCTAGCGCCATGCCAAATGTGTCCGAAAAAGAAGAGCAAAGCAAATGTAGCATGCCCAAAAGTGAACCAACCCCTTGGACTGCTCCGAAAAACACCATCGGATTTCAAAGTCGCTCGGTCTAATTCAAAAATTTCACCTAATTGGGCGCGTCTAGCATATTTTTTCACAGTAGCAGGATCACTATAACTGACTCCATTGAGTTCGCCACCATAGAACTCGACAGTTACACCTACTTGTTCGACACTATACTTGGATTCTGCCCTTCTAAAAGGAACATCGGCTCTCACAATCCCGTCTCCGTCTACCAAAACTACGGGGAATGTTTCAAAAAAAGTGGGCATACGACGTACAAAAAGCTCGCGGCCTTCTTTATCTCTAAAGATGGGGTGTCCTAACCATCCAACAGCTATTCCATCCCCGCTGTCCATTGAGCCGGCTCTGAATAATCCCCCTTTTGCCGGATTATTACCAATGTAATCATAAAAAGCTAATTTTTCGGGGATTTTAGACCAAGCTTCCGAAAAACTCAGATTTTCAGCTAGTCCTGTGCCAACTCTTCGATATATTTCTTGCTGGAAGTATCCCTGATCCCACTGATAACGAGTGGGGCCAAATAATTCGATTGGGGTAGTTGCTGAACCATACCACATAGTTCCAGCAACTACGAAAGCTGCGAAAAAAACAGCAGCGATACTGCTGGAAAGTACAGTTTCAATATTGCCCATACGTAATCCTTTGTATAGACGTTGAGGCGGACGGACACTAAGATGAAATAAACCCGCTAATATGCCCAATGTACCCGCTGCAATATGATGAGAGGCTATTCCTCCCGAAACAAAAGGATCAAAACCTTCTGCGCCCCACGCTGGATTTACAGATTGTACTTTTCCAGTTAGCCCATAAGGATCGGACACCCATATTCCAGGACCATACAAGCCTGTTACATGAAATGCGCCAAAGCCAAAGCAAGCCAACCCTGAGAGAAATAAATGAATTCCAAAGATCTTGGGCAAATCCAAAGAAGGTTTTCCGGTACGTTCATCAGAGAATATTTCTAGATCCCAATACACCCAATGCCAGATAGCTGCCAAGAAGCACAAGCCAGAAAACACAATATGTGCCCCTGCCACACCTTCGTAACTCCAAATACCCGGATTCGGTATAGTTCCTCCTGAAATACTCCACCCACCCCATGAATTGGTTATTCCTAAACGAGTCATAAAGGGTATAACGAACATACCCTGTCTCCACATTGGATCAAGAACCGGGTCAGAAGGATCAAAAACTGCTAATTCGTATAGAGCCATCGAGCCGGCCCAACCAGAAACTAGAGCTGTATGCATTATATGGACAGAAAGCAACCGACCGGGATCATTCAATACGACAGTATGAACACGATACCAAGGTAAACCCATGGAAATACCCCTTTTTTATCAAATATCAAAGAAAAATGGACACTATGTAACTTTATCGCATTGGAAAAGACTATACTATGTTATGTACCTAACCTTTTCAGTAGATTTTGTATAAGAAAGGGTTAAGATTTATTTCGTTCCATTGAAAATAATGGAACAATTTTGTTCGTAAGAACAAAGAGAAGCAGATCTATTCTATACTCGATAAGTACCAATACGCAATGGGGGTTGGGCCCTCTTTTTTTTGTAGAATGAATGCGTAGATACTTGTTTATCATTCAAATGATCGACCCGCTCGTGAAAATTCTTTATTCATTCTGTCTTCCTCCGGAAATCTTCACCCAATCCATGTATCCAATTTATGTTTAAAATAGAATAAACAGAAAAAAAATGAAGACAATAAATTCATTGGTACGTTTCCATATTAAAGTGAAGTATAGTACTTAACTTTTTTCTTTAATTTAATGCCCGTTGGTGTTCCAAAAGTACCTTTTCGGAATCCTGGAGAGGAAGACGCAGTTTGGGTTGACGTATAGTGCGGCTTGTCAGATATATTAGGTCATATGGGATTTACCCGTTGTCTCCACCGATTGGGATATCCTCCGTTTCGCCCAAGAAATATTGATTGAACCATCAATTATTCGGAGCGTGAAGTGCAATTAGATCAATTTATATTGGGGATCAATATTATTAAGAATTTATGGTTAACTTGTAACGATAAAATAAAGTATCCAGGCTCCGTTCAGAAAATATCAAATTGGTAATATATATGATTACTATTTGTATCATAAACATTCTTTATTTATATTTAATTTATGCTTTCTATATATTTATTATTAGGAGTGATCTCAAATTGCCATTCAATTCAATGGCATGGAATAATAAGATGAATACATGGAATAATTTGAGAGAAAGCATGAAATGAAACATAAAAAAAAAAAAAGAAGCGGTACTGAGATAATTTGCCCTATATGTGCAAATAGAATTTGGACAAATCTTTACCCGGAGTAGAACACGAACCTAAAAGAATTGAAAGGGCCCATTCAAGAACAAGAAAATGACATCGTGATTTGAATTTCGATGAAATAATACATCAATGAGAGGTTAGTTTAATAAGTTCAATAATTTTTTTTGATAAGGAAGAGAAAGGGAACCAAAACTCATGTTTTTGAAAAATCGAAGAAAAGCCCTTCTTAAAAAAAAAAAAAAAGAAAAACCTGTTACAAAAAATAAATTAAAGACTAGAATTGATACATTGATTGATTTTTTTTTTTTTCGCAATTTTTTGAACCGTATGCATCCAAAGGTGCACGTACGGTTCCTAAGGGATACAATTTTGTCCTAATCAACCGACTTCATCGAGAAAGATTACTTTTTTTAGGCCAAGAAGTTGATAGCGAGATCTCCAATCAACTTGTGGGTCTCATGGTATATCTCAGTATAGAAGATAATACTAGGGATTTTTATTTGTTTATAAACTCTCCCGGCGGATGGGTAATACCAGGAATAGCCATTTATGATACTATGCAATTTGTGCCACCCGATGTGCATACAATATGCATGGGATTAGCTGCTTCAATGGGATCTTTCATTCTGGTTGGAGGAGAAATTACCAAACGTCTAGCATTCCCTCACGCTTGGCGCCAATGAGTTAAAAAAAAAAAAGACTATGCCTTCGCCATATCGAATATAAATAATCGAATTAGGAAAAATTAAGTAATAATAGCATGGCACTTTGAGTTCGATATGAACAAACCATTATTGTTTTTTATAACATGAGATTTTGTATCGAGATAGTAGTATGAAATAACCTTTATTTGCGATTTTATCTTATGTGTTGGGAGGACATTTTAGCGTCACAAATCATTTTTTCCTTATTTGATCATATCAGAAAGACACTTTGGGATTGCCAAATCACAAACTAGATAAATATATAAATATCTAATATAAAGCAACAGAACCATCGTAGTATTTTTTTACTCTTATGAAAAGAAGGATGGCAAATGGATTATTCAACGATCTGGCTGGATCGGATAGATTCTATTTCTTCCCCTCTTCTCTGGAGGAGGGGGTTAGTAAATTCCATTGCAGAGCCGTATGCAATGCACAAAAGGTGCCTGTACGGTTGTTCAATTCTATATTTTTTCTTCTTTTTTTATCCCTTTAATTTAAATCCCATCATGCGAGATAGAAGAACCATTCATGATGTTATCTCAATATCATCAGGGTTATGATTCACCAACCTGCTAGTTCTTTTTATGAGGCACAGGCAGGAGAATTTATCCTGGAAGCGGAAGAACTGCTGAAACTTCGCGAAAACCTCACAAAAGTTTATGTACAAAGAACAGGCAACCCTTTATGGGTTATATCCGAAGACATGGAAAGAGATGTTTTTATGTCGGCAACAGAAGCCCAAGCCCATGGCATTGTTGATCTTGTAGCGGTTGAAAATGAAAATACTTCGGATTTCGTATAAATCCATGATTCCGTTTTATTTTCAACCATAATTCGAATTTTACACGATTTGATATCTTATATTGAATCGAAATAATTCATAATCATCAATCATAAATCAGGTTAAGATCGATCTAAACCAACCCATTCTATAATATAATTTTATATATCCGACATGCCAACTATTAAACAACTTATTAGAAACACAAGACAGCCAATAAAAAATGTCACGAAATCCCCCGCTCTTCGAGGATGTCCTCAGCGTCGAGGAACATGTACTAGGGTGTATGTGCGACTCGTTCAGATCATGAGCTCGAGCAAATGAGACAATTTTTCCAGTATCAATGATTAATACCAATGAATAGATAGAGTAAAAGAACGCCATTTACTATCTAAAATGGGGATATATTATATACCCTTATTGTTTCTTGTATATTGTGTATGGAATTTATGGTTTTCATTGGTGCAAATCCAACCACCTCAATTTGAGATGAGAAGCAATTCTCCATTGGTAACAAATGGTTATCCATTAAGCGGAGGAAATGGTATTATAAGGATAAGAAGCAAAACAAAAAGGTTATGCCCATATTCTTGAAAGAACGGACTAACAGGGTCAGCTACCTAGCCAACTTTCATAATGAAATGCCGTCACTATATGGATAGCTCTTATTGTGAAAAGGCCTATTACTGTATAATTAATGGGTAGAGCCAAAGAATGTTAACTATACAAGTTAACAATACCATTTGATTAAATGAGAGATGAGGCTCCGGCGCATAGAGAGGGCCTCACCGTTTAAGAAGTAACCATAGAAACGAAGGAACCCACTATTTTTTTGTATAGTATTTGGTAGAATTTCTTAGTTCCAGGTGAACCAAATGTCTGGCCTGGAAAGAATAAAAATAAAAAATAGTGGTTGGGAAGGTCATAGTAGCAAAAGCCATTGGAATTTATATTTTATATATTGGAATAATCCGTTTTGTTATTAACCGACCGGGGGGACAAATAATGACTGAAAGAAGAGAATTCAATTAGTTATTCATTAAAGTTTAATTTGATTCAATGACCAGAGTTAAACGAGGGTATACAGCTCGGAGACGTCGAACAAAAATTCGTGTATTTGCATCAACCTTTAGAGGGGCTCATTCAAGACTTACGCGAACAATTACTCAACATAAAATGAGAGCTTTGGTTTCCTCTCAGCGAGATAGGGGCAGGCAAAAGAGAAATTTTCGTCGTTTGTGGATCACTCGGATAAATGCAGTAACTCGCGAGAATAAAGTATTCCATAGTTATAGTCGATTAATACACAATCTGTACAAGGGGCAATTGCTTCTTAATCGTAAAATACTTGCGCAAATAGCTATATCAAATAAGAATTGTCTTTACATGATTTCCAATAAAATCATAAAATAAAGGAAATTCTAAAGTAATATACAGGAATGATTGAACAAGAATTCCCCGGAGAATGAACTCCGGGAAGATAGAATAAACTAAATTGAGATAAAATTAAGATAAGAAAAGTAGTAGGAATGAACGAACATGCTTCAATAAAAAAATTGCTTATCCCCTTTTTTTGTTTCTTATAAGACAAGAATTAAACCTGGATTCTGGGCCTTTTCGAGCAAAACATCCAATCCATTTGAGCTTGTGGAGTTTTGAGTCAATTGAGGAATATGCCTATTTATTTCTGGCTCTAGGACCCGCAGTTCTAGGGATCGACTCGGTTCTCTCAAATTGTTTCTCATTATTAAGAAAAGGTAACGAAGATAAAATACGAGCTTGTTTTATAGCAATAGTAATTAATCGTTGTTGTTTCAAGGTCAATTTATTTACCCGTCTAGATAATATTTTTCCTTGTTCACTAATAAATCGACTAATTAAACTCATGTTTCTATAATCAATTCGATCCCCCGAGACAATTGGGGGCAAACGCCGACGAAAAGAGAGCTTGGATTTACGAAAAGGTTGCTTAGATTTATCCATGGTTTATTCCTTATTTCTAAAATTCTATTTCTTTATTAATTTCAGATCCGGCCGAAGTAGGGTTTTATTTGTATAATTTATAATTTAAATATAATTTGTATTATATTATGATTATGTTATATGTTCTTCCTCTTTCTGCTCTTTGAGTTGGAATGGAAAGATTGCACATATGTTCCGTTCGATCTATTTCTTTATTTCCCCATGAATCGTATGCCTGTGACAATAACGACAAAATTTTCTCAATTCTAATCGACTGGGTGTATTGTGTCGATTCTTTTGAGTAATATATCTAGAAATACCCGGCGATTCTTTATTGACACCATTTCGGGCACAACAACAAGTACATTCCAAAATAACTATGACCCTTACATCTTTACCCTTGGCCATGAACCCCCTTTGGATCGACTTAACTTTTCTTTTTTCGATCTGAAAATAAAAAGAACAAAAAATTAATAGAAGTTACTAACTTGAAATTAATTTTCTAAAGATTTCATTGTAATTAATATTAATTAATTGAATTAATTAAGAGTAATAATTAAAATGAAATAGATTGAAGATATATATTTTTTTTTATTTAATTTTATTTAAATATCAATTATATATTATAATATTATATATAATTTTAAGTAATACAATTTTTTTCTAACTATCAATTATTCCTAATACTAATACCAATATTTCATTTATGTATCTTCTTTACTGTGTTATGATTTCGTGGAGCCTCTCCTAGACTGGACCCGCATTTCTATTTATGTTTTTCCAAATATAATTTTATTAGATCAACTTTTTGTTTGGGTTTAATACATTTTTTTTTTTTTTTTTAATCACGTCACATAGAATTAAATCCCTAATTTTTTTATTTTTTTGCATATCAATAACTAGAATCAAAAAAAAGGAAATGACAAGGCGTCTGGGAATAAACGATTAATCTCTATCAATAGACCCGCTAAAGACCCAAACCATAGAGTACTTAGCACAGGTGCCGTGGAGAGATATGTTTTTATATCTCGCATTGAAAATCCTCCTTTTTATTGTTTTATTGTAAAACATAGACATATATTATATATATGAGCAGATGTCGTAGTTCAAGATCATTTGTATTTATTTTTATGCAGAATTCCTAACTAAAATGGATATGTACAATGAACGAGTCAATGTTCTTGTCCTAAAAAAAAAAGCCTGAGTGTTAGTGTTATCGATAAATATTAATTTTTTTATGCGTTAGGTTTCAGATGTATATAATAGAAATACAATATTTTAATATAAAAAATAAAGTATAAAATCAAGAAAAAAATAAAAATGTGGAAAACAAGACAAGGATTTTGTACAATGACATTGTAAAACAATTTTGAAAAGGGATGTAGCGCAGCTTGGTAGCGCGTTTGTTTTGGGTACAAAATGTCACGGGTTCAAATCCTGTCATCCCTACCTATTACTTCTACTAATGGGCAGTAACGGGAGATTACTCGAGATTGATTAAATTTTTAAATTGGCTATATAATCTTTAATTTTTGCATACTATACTAGGTGTTTGCAAGATATTTTTGGGTACATAGAAATTATTTTTTTTACAGTCGTACCCCCTGTCATAAGAAAGCGCTCTTAGTTCAGTTCGGTAGAACGCGGGTCTCCAAAACCCGATGTCGTAGGTTCAAATCCTATAGAGCGTGATGTTATGTCGAATCACATACAATAAAATAATTTAATAAACTTTAATTTGACCTCCTTTCAAGGAGTAGGAGGTCAATCAAAAAATATATTATTCAATCAAAGGTCTAATTGATCACCACGTCTGTATTGTAAATATGCAGTTACGAATAATCCTGCCAAAGTAATAGGAATTAGACCTAAAACGATTCCAAATAAAAAAACTTCAATCATTTCTATTTTTTGTTTGAGAGAATAAAAAGAGAGGTAAGATCTATCCCTAAATATTAATCTGAATTGTTCGCGAATCTCAATAACCGAGAATTGGCAATTCCCGCGCCCGCGGGACTATGGAAGACCTGGCATTTAAGAGAAATACTTATTTTTATAAATTGTTCATTCAATTTATTTCAAATAAGTCGTATCTTGTTCAAACCAATCAATAGAGCTGGGGTTATAGTTGAAGCAGCTAATAGAAAACCGAAATAACTAGTTATAGTAGACATGAAAGGGCTAAATTAGATATGTTCTTTTACTACATATGTTGATAAAACACTTACCTAAGTTTCAATTTTCCCAGATACGACAGTAAGAAAAACTATTGACAGTAGACAATATTAACTTAGTTCCATCTTAATTGATCAGTCATTATAGATAGCACTAAAAAAGATAGAATTACATAGTAGAAAAAATCGATTGCTCTGATGTGACATCAACCGGTCATGTGATTCCAAATCAACAGATTCATTGTGCAATTCGTGAGTTGAGTGAAAGTAATAAAAACTCTATCATATAACTAAATAAAAAAAAAAAAATTCAGTCTAAAAGAATAATTGGATTTGAAAATAATTTCAATTTGAATCATTTATTTTCAATAGGAGTTAATCCACTTTCTTTTCGATCGGACGGCCCAGGCCCGATACCCCCTTTTTATTTATTTTTATTTCATTTCGGGTCCAACTCGATTTGAAGATGAGCAACTTCCAGTATCTTTTTAGCTTCTACACTCTGTCTTTCCATATCATAGAGTTCTATCTTTGTAGTTCAGTCAAGAAATAACCTTGCTTTGGCAACAACGGTTGTTGCATCGCCAATATTCTGTAATTGATTGTTCTAACTATTTTCGGTTTTTTCATCAAACACACTATCATATCATAATCTATTTATTATTTATTGTATTATGTATTGTATGACCAACTAAGCTAAGTAAATGAAAGTATTCTAACAAAAAAATCTTTAACCATAAAAAGGGTTTATAAATTTTGCATATAATTGAATTGTGTAAATATGATAATATCTTTACATGAATTAGTTAAAACCCATGGATTCACACTTTCTCAAGATCTTGACTTTCTATCTCTATCTATTACGAAACCCATAATGGAAATCTTGAAATATTATAAATAATTTGAGGAATTTTATATTGTATTAATTTATTCCATAACATAAAGTTTATGCATATCCAAAGAACAAAAAGGGAAATGTAGCATTTCGGTACTAATTGAGACTGCGTTGCTGTGCCAGAGGAAGGATAGCTATACTGATTCGATATACTCTAAATACACCTTTGGTATAAAATTGACGATCTTACAAAGATGTAATATCAGTAGTTTTGTTTTCGATTTACTGGTCCCTTTCATCTTTCACAGAATCGATTCCCTTTTTTAATGTACAAGA